AATTAACATCTCTTTTTTTTTATTGACCTCCTATAGATTAAAGAAAGCAAGTAGGAGGTCAAATTCAAATTTCTGTTCAATTCTTTCGGTATAATTTTGACCTAACAAAAGAATATAATCACGCTCTGTAGGATTTGAACCTACGACATCGGGTTTTGGAGACCCACGTTCTACCGAACTGAACTAAGAGCGCTTTATTATCACAAATAATACTTTTTAACCCAATCCATTTTGTATTTATATACTATATAGATAGAATTATAGAATAAAAAAAAAAAATGAAGATTGATTATGTATATCCAATTTTAATCAATCTCAATTGATCCCTCGTTACTGCTCATAAGATAAGTAATAGGTAGGGATGACAGGATTTGAACCCGTGACATTTTGTACCCAAAACAAACGCGCTACCGAGCTGCGCTACATCCCTTTCAATTGGTCTAGAGTGTCATTGTAGAGAATCTCTTTCTTGTTTTCCACATCCTTATTTCTTCCATTGAGATACACAAATTATCTTGCCATTTCGTCTTTTAGTATTATATACCATATAATAGTACGTATATACTAAATAAGAACCCCCTCGTAAAAATATATATTTTCGGGAATTCTCAGATAGAAAGGGGCGCATTTTTTGTTTTAAAAAAAGGAACATCTACTGAATCGTTGTACATTTCAATTTGAATTAAGATTATTCGTCCAAATAAAGTGGTCCGTCATTAATTATATATATACACATCGGGTCATATATGTATTACCATTATGTATTACAAATTTGAATAAAATTACAATAACGAATAAAAAGAAGGAGTATTTAAAATGCGAGATCTAAAAACATATCTTTCCGTGGCACCCGTAGTAAGTACTCTATGGTTCGGTTCTTTAGCAGGTTTATTGATAGAGATCAATCGTTTATTTCCGGATGCGTTGATATTCCCTTTTTTTTCATTTTAGTTATTGGAAATGAGAAGGGGTGAAGAAGATTAGAGATACAATCAACTATTTGTCACTAATCCTTCCCCCTCTCTTCTTTTTTTTTTTTCATTAGAATAAGTTAGAAATAGACAAGAATAAAAGCGGATTCACCCCCCGTGAAACTAAGAACTCGTGTCCGGGCCAAAATTCAATTCATAATAAAGTTAGAGGGGAAATGGGATGGCCGTGGCAACAATATCATACAAGATACTTAAATGAAAAATAAAATATTGTTCTAAATATAGTTAGAAATTATTATATTACTTATTATTACTGTATTGATTTGATTGCAACGAAATCTTTCATAATTTGATTTCTAGTTAGTAACTTCTATTTTTTTCCTTCCTTTCTTCTTCGCTTCGGATCGGAAAATGAAGAATTGAGTCAATCAAAAAAATCAAAGGAGGTTCATGGCCAGGGGTAAAGATGCCCGAGTAACGGTTGTTTTGGAATGTACCAACTGTATTCGAAACCGTGTTAAAAAGGAATCAATGGGCATTTCCAGATATATTACTCAAAAAAATCGACATAATACGCCTAGTCGATTGGAATTGAGAAAATTCTGTCCCTCTTGTTACAAACATACAATTCATGGGGAGATAAAGAAATAGATCGAACTGATTGTTCGCGTGTCCGCTTTCCAAGGAAGATGCAAAACGACATATTCTATATAACAATAATGTTATATATAACATATATATATATATTTTATATAAACAATCCTATTTCTTAATTCTAAGTCATTTTTGATCCGATCAAAATAGGATTGATTAGGATTTTCTTTTCAAGACAAGGAATAAAAAAATCAAGGAATAAAAAAACCATGGATAAATCCAAGCGACTCTTTCTTAAATCCAAGCGATCTTTTCGTAAGCGTTTGCCCCCGATACAATCGGGGGATCGAATTGATTATAGAAACATGAGTTTAATTAGTCGATTTATTAGTGAACAAGGAAAAATATTATCTAGACGGGTGAATAGATTGACCTTAAAACAACAACGATTAATTACCATTGCTATAAAACAAGCTCGTATTTTATCTTCATTACCTTTTCTTAATAATGAAAAACAATTTGAAAGAAGCGGGTCGACCACTAGAACTACTGGTCTTAGAACTAAAAATAAATAGGCTTGCTCTTCAATTGACTCAAAAAAAAAAAAAAGAATTGGGAGAATAAATCGTTTTTTATTGAACGTGTTTGTTCATTGTGACGAATTTATCATGTTATCCTATTTTATCATACTAAGTTCTACTCTACCTTCCCGGAGTTCATTCTCCAGGGAACTCCGTTTTAAAGAGTCCAATGTATTCTTTCCAATTTCTTATCTTATTTTAAGATCTCATTGGAAATCATATAAAAACAATTCCTATTTAATATAGCTATTTGTGCAAGTATTTTACGATTAAGAAGCAACTGCTTCTTGTACAAATTGTGTATTAACCTACTATAATTATAGTATACTTTATTGCCTCGAATTACTGCATTTATCCGAGTGATCCACAAACGACGAAAATCTCTCTTTTGCCTACCTCTATCCTGATGAGCCGAAACCAAAGCTCTTATTTTCTGTTGAGTAATAGTTCGAGTAAGTCTTGAATGAGCCCCTCGAAAGCTTGATGCAAATAAACGAATTTTTGTTCTACGTCTTCGAGCTATATATCCTCGTTTAATTCTGGTCATTGAATAAATGAAACTTTGATTAATAACTAATTGATTTCTTTTCTTTCAGTTATTTCTGTCCCCTTTCCTAGTCTATTAATAACAAAACGGATTTTTCCAATGTATAAAAAAAAAATTCCAATGGCTTTTGCTACTATAACCTTCCTGACCACGATTTTTTCTTTTTTTTTTTCTAGGCTTTTCACCTCGAAATAAGAAATTGTATTGATACTAGGTATCAAAAAAAACACACTAAATAAAGTAGTAAATATAAATGGTTATAGTGGGTTCCATCGTTTCTATGGTTACTTCTTAAACGGTGAGGTCCTCTCTATACACCGGAGCCCCTTCCTTCATTTAATCAATGTTATTGTTAACTTGTACAGTTCACACTCTTTTGCTCTACCCATAATTATCCAGTAATAGGTCTTTCACAAGGAGACCCACTTATACAGTAACGGTATTTAATTATGAAAATTAGCTGAGTAGCTGACCCTGTTAATCCGTTCTTGTAAGAGTTAAAAGTAAGAGTATACTCTTTCTGCTTTTTAAATAGGATTTCCCTGCTTAATGGATACCATTTGCTACCAATGGGGAATTCTTTATCGTCTTAAATTAAAACTGGAAATGATTGGATTTTTTTTTACCAAAGGAAACCATAAATTTGATACCACAATAGAAGAATATGAGAGATTTTTTTTTTTTTATTTTTATAAATTTTTAGGTAGTGAATGGTGCTCTTCCATTCTATCCTATTCACTGGTACTGATCGTGGATACTGGATCAATTGGTTTCTTTACTTTTGGCCTAGCCCACGATCGGAACGAGTCGCACATACACCCTAGTACATGTTCCTCGTCGCTGAGGACATCCCCGAAGAGCGGGGGATTTCGTGACATTTTTGATTGGCTGTCTTGTGTTTCTAATAAGTTGTTTAATAGTTGGCATGTTGAATCATATACATAATGGGCTGGTTTAGATCGATCCTAACCGGATAATTATGAATCATTTCTATATTAATAGATTAATTGAATCTTATATATAGTACACTGGGTAAGAAAATAAAATAGCAGATTTGCGTGAAATACTTGTTATTTTTTGTTATTTTTTATTCAACTGCTACAAGATCAACAATTCCATGAGCTTGGGCTTCTGTTGCTGACATAAAAACATCTCTTTCCATGTCTTCGGTAACAACCCATAAGGGTTTGCCCGTTCTTTGTGCATAAACCCTTGTGATGGTTTCACGTAGCTTTAGTAGTTCTTCCGCTTCCAGGATAAATTCTCCCGTCTGTGCCTCATAAAAGGAACTAGAAGGTTGATGGATCATTACCCTGATGATAAATGATACAACATACTAAATGGTTACTCTATCTCGCATAATGAAAGTCGAAGAGATAAAGAATAATATGAATAATATAATAAAATAATAAGAAAAAAGATAGAATTGAACAACCGTACAGGCATTTTTTGTACATTGCATACGGCTCTACAATGGAATTAACTTTTACCTTTTCACATAAGTAAATGATCCAATAACCACCCTTCTTTTTTTTTGAGTATTTTAAAAATACTATGATGGTTCCGTTGCTTTATATATATTTATTTTGTCTGTTATTTAGCAATCCCAAAGTTTCTTTTTTTTTTTTTCATAAGTAAAAAAAAAAAAATGAATTTTGTATACTTTATATAAAGTAAATAGTTTTAATATAAAGTAAATAGTTTTAAGAGTTCTTCAGTGTGAAAACAAAAAAGGTTTGTGACGCTAAAATGGGTCTCCTGATATATCAGATAAAATTTGAAAAAAAAAAAAACCTTATCTCATACTACTCCTTCGATACATAATGTAAGGATTTTGAAAAAAAAAAATGATATCGAATTCGAAGTGCCATGCTATTATTACTAAAATATTCATATTTCATATATCGCGAAGGCATAGTCCTCTTTTTTCTATCAAATAAAAAACTCATTGGCGCCAAGCGTGAGGGAATGCTAGACGTTTGGTAATTTCTCCTCCGGCTAGAAGAAAAGATCCCATAGAAGCGGCCAATCCCATGCATATTGTCTGTATATCGGGTTGCACAAATTGCATAGTATCATAAATCGCCATTCCTGGTATTACCCATCCGCCCGGAGAGTTTATAAACAAATACAGATCTTTGTTATCATCCTCTACACTGAGATATATCATAAGACCAATAAGTTGATTCGAGATCTCGCTATCAACTTCTTGGCCTAAAAAAAGTAATCTTTCTCGATAAAGTCGGTTGATTGGGATAAAATTGTATCCCTTATGAACCGTACATGCATCTTTTGACGCATACGGTTCAACGCAAATTGCGAAAAAAAAGAATCAATGTATAGATTCTAGCTTTCTTTCTTTCTTTTTTCATAGCAGGCTCTGTCTAATTTGTAACAAAACAAAGGGGCTTTTTCTTTCATTTTTAAAGAAAGATTAATTTTGGCCTGTTTCTATTTATATATAATTTATATATATTTCTATAATATAGTATAATATATAATATAGAAAAAAAAAAAATAATAATTCACTAAACTTATCGGACTAACCTCTCATTGATGTATTGTTTCATCGGAATCCAAATCACGATGTAATTTTCTTGTTCCTGAATGGTCTTTTTCAATTCTTTTAGGTTTATGTTCTACTCCGAGTAAAGATCCGCCCGATTTTGATTTGCACATATAGGACAAATGCCTCAATACCACATCTTTTTGCTATGACTTTTTTTTTTCAATTTATTTCATGTCTCTCACCAAATATTTAATATTCAATGCATTATTATATTACTCGATTTAGTAACAGTTTGAGATCACTTCTATTTATATCATATTCTATTTCTAATTTATAAATAGAAATTGTAGATATATTACCAATTTGTTTTTTTCTAAACGGAGCCTGCATACTTCATTTTATTGCTTTAACCAAGACAACCATAAATTATTCTAATTGATAATATTAATCTGTATACCCTCTTTAAATTCAAAAATGAATTTAATTTCACTTCATTGCATTTCACGCTCCAAATTTTTGATAATTCAATCAATCTTTCTTGGGCGAAAGAGAGGATATCTCGATCGGGAAAGAGAACGGGGAAATACCGTATGACCCAATATATCTGACAAGTCGCACTATATGTCAACCCACGATGCATCTTCGTCTCCAGGACTTCGAAAAGGTACTTTTGGAACACCAATAGGCATTAAATGAAAGAAAAATTGAGTACTATATCTCACTTTAATGTGAAAGCGTAATAATAAGTTTTAAGTTTATTGTCTTAATAATATAATATTTTTGATTTTACTTTAATATCCTATTTTATCCTTTTACTTTTACTTTAATATCCTATCCTATTTTATCCATAGATTGAATAAGTTTATAAAAAAGGAAGACAGAATAAAGAAAGGAAATTTTTTACATAATGGGTCTTTTGAATGATGAACAAATATAAATTGAATGATGAATAAATATAGATGTAGTCACTCATATAAAGCGAAAGCGCGATCAATCCCGTACCATTGCGTATTGATACTTATCGGGTGTAGAATAGATCTGCTTCTTTTTGTTCCTACGAACAAAATTGTTCCATTATTACTAAAAGACATTCTTACTCAAAGAATATAACAAATATTAATCCTTTCTCTGAGAGAATCCATTCAAAAAGGAAGGTCCATAGTATAGTTTTTTCCAGTGCAATAAAGTTACATAGTGTCTATTTTTCATTGATAAAGGGGTATTTTTCCATGGGTTTGCCTTGGTATCGTGTTCATACTGTCGTATTGAATGATCCCGGTCGTTTGATTTCTGTCCATATAATGCATACAGCTCTGGTTGCTGGTTGGGCCGGTTCGATGGCTCTCTACGAATTAGCAGTTTTTGATCCCTCTGACCCAGTTCTTGATCCGATGTGGAGACAAGGTATGTTCGTTATACCCTTCATGACTCGTTTAGGAATAACAAATTCATGGGGCGGTTGGAATATTACAGGGGGGACTATAACGAATCCGGGTATTTGGAGTTACGAAGGTGTGGCCGGTGCACATATTGTGTTTTCTGGCTTGTGCTTTTTGGCAGCTATCTGGCATTGGGTGTATTGGGATCTAGAAATATTTACTGATGAACGTACAGGAAAACCTTCTTTGGATTTGCCCAAAATCTTTGGAATTCACTTATTTCTTTCAGGGTTGGCTTGCTTTGGTTTTGGCGCATTTCATGTAACAGGATTGTATGGTCCTGGAATATGGGTATCCGATCCTTATGGACTAACCGGAAAGGTACAATCTGTAAATCCAGCGTGGGGTGTGGAAGGTTTTGATCCTTTTGTTCCGGGAGGAATAGCCTCTCATCATATTGCAGCGGGAACCTTGGGTATATTGGCGGGCCTATTCCATCTTAGTGTCCGTCCACCCCAACGTCTATACAAAGGATTGCGTATGGGAAATATTGAAACAGTCCTTTCCAGTAGTATCGCTGCTGTCTTTTTTGCAGCTTTTGTAGTTGCTGGAACTATGTGGTATGGCTCGGCAACTACCCCGATTGAATTATTTGGTCCTACTCGTTATCAATGGGATCAAGGATACTTCCAACAAGAAATATATCGAAGAGTCGGTGCCGGACTAGCTGAAAATCAAAGTTTATCTGAAGCTTGGTCTAAAATTCCTGAAAAATTGGCTTTTTATGATTACATCGGCAATAATCCTGCAAAAGGGGGATTGTTCAGAGCGGGTTCAATGGACAACGGGGATGGAATAGCTGTTGGGTGGTTAGGACACCCTATCTTTAGAGATAAAGAAGGGCGTGAACTTTTTGTACGTCGTATGCCTACTTTTTTTGAAACATTTCCAGTTGTTTTGGTAGACGGAGATGGAATTGTTAGAGCGGATGTTCCTTTTAGAAGGGCAGAATCAAAATATAGTGTCGAACAAGTGGGTGTAACTGTTGAGTTCTACGGTGGGGAACTCAATGGAGTCAGTTATAGTGATCCTGCGACTGTGAAAAAATATGCTAGACGTGCTCAATTGGGTGAAATTTTTGAATTAGATCGTGCTACTTTGAAATCGGATGGTGTTTTTCGTAGCAGTCCGAGGGGTTGGTTTACTTTTGGACATGCTTCGTTTGCTCTGCTATTCTTTTTCGGACACATTTGGCATGGTGCTAGAACCTTGTTCAGGGATGTTTTTGCTGGTATTGACCCAGATTTGGATGCTCAAGTTGAATTTGGAGCATTCCAAAAACTTGGAGATCCAACTACAAAAAGACAAGCAGTTTGATACAATATTGTTTTGTTATTTGATATAGGGTACCGGATAAATCTTGATTTGAATCGCTGCCTTTTCTTTTTCTCTTGCTCTTTCTTTATCGGGGAGATGATCCAAAATAATCAGGTATGGAAGCTATAATTGTAAACCACGATAGAATCTATGGAAGCATTGGTTTATACATTCCTCTTAGTCTCAACTCTAGGAATAATTTTTTTCGCTATCTTTTTTCGAGAACCACCTAAAGTTCCAACTAAAAAGGTGAAATGATTTTTCATTATCTCACTTGAAGTAATGAGCCTTCCAATATCAATATTTGGAGGCTCATTACTTCAATTAGTCTCCGTGTTCCTCGAATGGATCTCTTAGTTGTTGAGAGGGTTGCCCAAATGCAGTATATAAGGCGTACCCAGTAAAACTTACAAGTAAACCAGATAGAAAGATGGCAACTAGCGTTGCTGTTTCCATTATTATATAATTTCAAGACCCCGATGGATCTATGCTAAGATCATTTATTTACAACGGAAAGGTATACAAAGTCAACAGATCTCAATGAATATCAAATAGGATTTATGGCTACACAAACCGTTGAGGGTAGTTCTAGATCTGTTCGTACAAAAAGAACTAATGTAGGGGTTTTATTGAAACCATTGAATTCAGAATATGGTAAAGTAGCTCCTGGGTGGGGAACTACTCCTTTGATGGGTATCGCAATGGCTCTATTTGCGATATTCCTATCTATTATTTTGGAGATTTATAATTCTTCCATTTTACTGGACGGAATTTCAATGAATTAGATTCACAAAAGCTATTAACTAGTTTTTCAATACAAAACAAAATGAAGCATTTAGTTTTTTGATTTTTATCCCATTCTATTTTGGTAGTTCGACCGCGGAATTTCTTTGTTTCTGTATTTCCGGAATATGAGTGTGTGACTTGTTATAATGGATCCTATGGATACTACAGAGAATGGGTCTGTCATCTTGATCGAGATGGTTTTACTTCGTCGGATATTCATTCTATTCTAGTATCTGAAGCACGAAATATATGAAAATAGATTCTAAAGTATTAGAACTATGATTCATACTTAATATTTGGACCTCGTGGCCGGAATCCAAAAAATTTTCAAAGATTTAGAGGTTCTAAATTGAAAGATTTTTATTCTTTCAAACTCCCTTTTATACTTATTTTGATCAAAGTACAAGGCTTTTTTTGGATTTTTAGTTATAATATCGATTCATTGAATAAGTGATGATCCAATTTTCTTACTCAAGGAATTTTTGGACGTAGTTTAAGAAGGTTTATTGAATCATCGTGGTTCTAGTATGAATCTGAGGTTTTAATCGATTCATAGGGTCTTAACAAGAGAATTCCTATCAATAATAAAGAAAACAGTAATAAATTCATATTATCATATTATAAAAATAACAAAACAATAAAGAAAATAGGTAAATAGAAAATTCAAGAAGCCTGATCAACATATAGACGAATGAGCCGACTTGATATTTTGGCATTATAACCACAAGAAAGAATTTTCGAATTTTTATTCGTTCGTATCTTCAGAAAAGATTGAATCATAGAATTACGAAATTTCGAACTTTACTATTTTACTATATACACATATCCGATAGAACTAGTATTTGTGTCTTTCTGTTTGTTTGAGCCGTACGAGATGAAATTCTCATATACGGTTCTCGGAGGGGGAGTTCCCTTGGTTTACCTATCTCAATAAAATCTATGATTGGTTCGAAGAACGTCTTGAGATTCAGGCAATTGCAGATGATATAACTAGTAAATATGTTCCTCCTCATGTCAACATATTTTATTGTCTAGGAGGAATTACACTTACTTGTTTTTTGGTACAAGTAGCTACAGGGTTTGCTATGACTTTTTATTATCGTCCGACTGTTACGGAGGCTTTTGCTTCTGTTCAATATATAATGACTGAAGCCAACTTTGGTTGGTTAATCCGATCAGTTCATCGATGGTCGGCAAGTATGATGGTACTAATGATGATCCTCCACGTATTTCGTGTGTATCTCACTGGTGGCTTTAAAAAACCTCGCGAATTGACTTGGGTTACAGGTGTGGTT